ATGGTATTCAGATAAAAATCCTATTTCCTTTCTGTCTGAAACCCTGGCGCAAATCCAAACTACGATCCCATCATAGAGATCCAATCCAAAAGAAAGGGAAAACAGAAAATTTTTGTTTTTTAACAATCTGGGGAAAGGAAACCGAACTACCTTTTGGTTCTGCCCGACAACAACCTTCCTTTTTTGAACCTATTTATAATGAATTCGAAAAAAAAAAGAGAAAAGTGAAAAAAAAATGTTTTCTAGTTCTAAGAGTTTTCAAAAAAAAAACAAAACAGTTTATAAAGGTCTCAAAAGAAAAAACAAGATGGATTATCAAAACGATTCTATTTTTAAAAAGAAAAATCAAAGAGTTTGCAAACGTAAATCCAATTTTCTTATTTGTATTGAAGAAAGTATATGAACCGAATGAAAATGGAAAAGATTCCATAATCATAAGCAGTAATAAAATTGTTCCTGAATCGACATCGACCATTCAAATTAGATTCATGGATTGGGCAAATTATTCACTGACAGAAAAAAAAAGGAAAGATCTGTCCGATAGAACAACCCTAATCAGAAATCAAATAGAAAGGGGTGCAAAAGACAAAAGAAAAATATTTCTAACTCCGGATATAAATATTAGTCCTAACGATACAAGTTGTGGTGATAAAAGATCGGAATCGCAGAAACATATTTGGCAAATATCAAAAGGAAGAAGTAACAGATTCATATTCATACGCAAATGGCACTATTTTTTGACATTTTTCAACGAAAGAATATACATACATATCTTTCTATGTACTGTTAATGTTTCTAGAGTCAACGTACAACTTTTCCTTGAATCAACAAAAAAGATTATCGATAAATACATTCACAAAGAAGGGATTGATGAAACAAATCAAAAAAAAATGCACTTTATTTCGACTATAAAAAAGTCTCTTTCTAATATTAGTCAAAATAAATCAAAGATTTCTGGTGACCTATATTCCTTTTCACAAGCATCTGTATTTTACAAATTATCACAAATCCAAGCTATTAATAAGAAGTATCATTTGAGATCTCTACTTCAATATCGCGAAGCATATCTTATTCTTAAGGATAGAATCAGGAATTTTTTTGGAACACGAAGAATATTAGATTCCAAATCAAGGCATAAAAAACTTCCGAATTCTGGAATGAATGAGTGGAAAAACTGGTTAAGGGGTCATTATCAATACAATTTATCTCAGGCTAGGTGGTCTAAATTAGTACCGCAAAAATGGCGAACTAGGGTCAATCGGCGTCGTACGATTCAAAATAAAGACTCAAAAAAGAATTCATATGAAAAAGCCCAATTCATTCATTACGAGAAAAAAAATGATTATGAAGTGAATTCATTGACGATCAAAAAAGCAAAATTAAAAAAAAACTACAGATATGATCTTTTTTCATATAAATATATTAATTATGGGGATATGAAAGACTCATATATTTATCCATCCTCATTACAAGTAAACGAGGACCGAGAGATTCCATATAATTACAACACACCTAAAATTGAACCATTTTATGTACTGGGGGATATATGTATTAGTGATTATCTAGGAGAAGAGTATATTATTGGTACGGGTAAAAGTACGGATAGAAAATATTTGGAGTGGAAAATTTTCGATTTATTTCTTAGAAAGAATATCGATATTGAGTCCTGGACCGATACGGATACCGGGACCAACATTAATAAAATGACTAAGACCGAGACTGATTATTATCAAATGATTGATAAGAAAGATCTTTTCTATCTCACGATTCATCAAGAAATCAACCCACCCAATCAAAAAAAAAACTTTTTTTTGATGGGAATGAATAAAGAAATGCTATATCGCCCCATATTAAATACGAAATCTTGGTTCTTCTCAGAATTTGTGCCACTTTATGATGCATATAAGATCAAACCGTGGATTATACCAATCAAATTACTTCTTTTGATTTTTAATGGAAATGAAAACATTAGTGAAAACAAAAACATTAATGAAAATAAAAAAAAGGATCTTCGTATATCATCTAATCAAAAAGAATATCTTGAATTAAAGAATCGAAATCAAGAAGAAAAAGAACAGCTCGGCCACGGAAATATTGGCTCAGACGCACGAAAACGACAAAAAGATTTTGAAAAGGATTACACGGAATCAGACATTCAAAAACGTGAAAAGAAAGGACAACCCGAGAGTAACAAGAAAGCAAAACAAGAGTTATTCCTGAAAAAATATTTGCTTTTTCAATTGAGATGGGATGATCTTTTGAATAACAGAATTTTCAATAATGTTAAGGTATATTGTTTCCTGCTTAGACTAATAAATGCAAAGGAAATTGCTATATCCTCTATTCAAGGAGGAGAAATGCACCTGGATGTAATGTTAATTCAGACGAATCCAACTCTTCCAGAATTGATAAAAAAGGGAATATTGATTCTCGAACCAGTACGTCTGTCTATAAAATGGGATAGACAATTTATTATGTATCAAACCATAGGTATCTCATTGGTCCATAATAATAAATGCCAAACTAATGGAAAATATCGAGAAAAAAGATATGTTGATGAGAATTATTTCAATGGATCCATTGTACAACATAAAAAGATGCTTGTGAATAGAGACGAAAATCATTATGATTTGCTTGTTCCTGAAAATATTCTATCCCCTAGGCGTCGTAGAGAATTGAGAATTCTAATTTGTTTCAATTCCGGAAATAGGAATGTTATGGATAGAAATCCGGTATTTTTCAATGACAACAATGTAAGGAACTGGGGGCAATTTTTGGATGAGGACAAGCATATTGATACAGATATAAATAAATTCATTCAATTCAAATTGTTTCTTTGGCCCAATTATCGATTAGAGGATTTAGCTTGTATGAATCGCTACTGGTTTGATACCAATAATGGCAGCCGTTTCAGTATGTCAAGGATACATATGTATCCACGATTCGGAATTAGTTGATGGTTGGTACATTTCCTATATATCAGGTGTCGGATTTGGATTGAATCTAGAAATGATTTGGCAGAATCTTCTTAGGTCAAAATAATTTTCTTTTGTGGGTACAGAAATTGCCCTTCTATCGAATCAAATTACAAATTTTACAATTCATTTGAATTTAATTTTGATTTGATTTGATAGAATATAGAATAAAGTAATATATGAATAAATCCAGATTGTTGGGTGTATCAGATCAAAATAACTGGCATTATTATTATTCCTGATTGGTAAAATCCATATCTGTGGAAAAAAAAAAAAGAGATAAATTTCATTTTTATGGTTATGGTCAAAAATTCATTCATCTCAGTTATTCCGAAAGAAGAAAAAAACAAAGGGTCTGTTGAATTTCAAGTAATCAGTTTCACCAATAAGATACAGAGACTTACTTCACATTTTGAATTGCACAGAAAAGATTATTTATCTCAGATAGGTTTGCGGAAAATTCTGGGAAAACGTCAACGACTGCTGGCTTATTTGTCAAAGAAAAATAGAGTGCGTTATAAAAAATTAATCGATCAATTAGATATTCGGGAACCAAAAACTCGTTAATTTGAAGATTATTTGAATTCTTTGGTTTATTAGATCTTGAATTTTGATGAACCTCATTTATTTCCTTTTCGACAATTCATAGAATAATGGATCGGAGAAGAAAACATATGAATGTACCGGCTACAAGAAAAGACCTCATGATAGTTAATATGGGTCCTCACCACCCATCAATGCATGGTGTTCTTCGACTTATCGTTACTCTAGATGGTGAAGATGTTATTGACTGCGAACCCGTATTGGGTTATTTACACAGAGGGATGGAAAAAATTGCGGAAAACCGAACAATTATACAATATCTTCCTTATGTAACACGTTGGGATTATTTAGCTACTATGTTCACAGAGGCAATAACGGTAAATGCACCAGAACAATTAGGAAATATTCAAGTACCCAAAAGAGCCAGCTATATCAGAGTAATTATGCTGGAGCTGAGTCGTATAGCTTCTCATTTATTATGGCTTGGACCTTTTATGGCAGATATCGGTTCACAGACTCCCTTCTTCTATATTTTCAGAGAAAGGGAATTGCTATATGACCTATTCGAAGCTGCCACAGGTATGCGAATGATGCATAATTATTTCCGTATCGGGGGAGTCGCTGCTGATCTACCTCATGGCTGGATAGATAAATGTTTGGATTTCTGCGATTATTCTTTAACAGGAATTGTTGAATATCAAAAGCTTATTACGCAAAATCCCATTTTTTTGGAACGAGTTGAAGGGGTGGGCATTATTGGTGGGGAGGAAGCAATAAATTGGGGTTTATCGGGACCAATGCTACGAGCTTCCGGAATCCAATGGGATCTTCGTAAAGTTGATCATTATGAGTGTTACGATGAATTCGATTGGGAAGTCCAGTGGCAAAAAGAAGGAGACTCATTAGCTCGTTATTTAGTACGAATCAATGAAATGACGGAATCCATAAAAATTATTCAACAGGCTCTAGAAGGAATTCCGGGGGGGCCCTATGAGAACTTAGAAGTTCGACGCTTTGATAGAGCAAGTGATTCCGAATGGAATGGTTTTGAATATCGATTCATTAGTAAAAAGCCTTCTCCCACTTTTGAATTGTCGAAACAAGAACTTTATGTGAGAGTCGAAGCCCCAAAGGGAGAATTGGGAATTTTTCTGATAGGGGATAATAGTGTTTTTCCCTGGAGATGGAAAATTCGTCCACCTGGTTTCATCAATTTGCAAATTCTTCCTCAGCTAGTTAAAAGAATGAAATTGGCGGATATCATGACGATACTAGGTAGTATAGATATCATTATGGGAGAAGTTGATCGTTGAAATGATAATTGATACGACAGAAGTACAAGCTATCAATTCTTTTTCCAGATCGGAATCCTTAAAAGAGGTCTATGACCTCTTATGGCTGCTTGTCCCTATTTTTACTCCTGTATCGGGAATCACAATAGGCGTACTCGTGATTGTGTGGTTAGAAAGAGAAATATCTGCAGGGATACAACAACGTATCGGGCCTGAATATGCCGGCCCCTTGGGAATTCTTCAAGCTCTAGCAGATGGGACCAAACTACTTTTGAAAGAGGATCTTCTCCCATCTAGAGGAGATGTTCGTTTATTCAGTATGGGGCCATCTATAGCGGTCATATCAATTCTACTAAGCTATTTAGTAATTCCTTTTGGCTATCGCCTTGTTCTAGCCGATCTCAGTATAGGCGTTTTTTTATGGATCGCTATTTCCAGTATTGCTCCTATTGGACTTCTTATGTCAGGATATGGATCGAATAATAAATATTCCTTTTCAGGTGGTCTACGAGCTGCTGCTCAATCTATTAGTTATGAAATACCATTAACTCCGTGTGTGTTATCAATATCTCTACGTGTGATTCGTTGGAACATGAACCTTTACCCCTTTCCTGGAAATAAAGGAAAGGGGTTGGATGTGTTGAATAGATACCTTTCTCTTTTTATTCATCATTCGGGTCGATGAGTTAAACCAGATAGTTATATGAGTGAAACAAAACAGCTTATGAATTTGCAGTAAGAAGATTGATTCTCATTCCCTATGTACGAGAGTAAAGTGGAAGTAAACATAAGCGGTCGAAACTGTTTACCCCAAGATTGGTTGATTAGTCATCATGACTTGAAGCGGGTGCAAAAGATCAACTGTATGGAGTTTCTACTATTGTATAGTATGTTGTTGTATGTTGTGTATGTTGTATGTATTACCATACCGGGGATCAATCAAAAATGAGTGGACGGTTAGGAACACAAAGGTACACAAAGGATTAGTGATGAAGATAATGTAAGGTATCCAAAGGGATATTTCTGCATAACATAAAAAGAATCATAATGAGGGCTTTAAGTTCGTAGAAATGATCAAGCAGTACTTCCTCACGATTCCGATCCAGAGTATGCTTCTATCCACTGATTAAATAAATGACTGTCGAGAACGAAGTAATCCTTTGATTTGATTTTTTAGAAACCCCCTTCTGAGTGAGAAAGAAGAACAGGAACGAAAGAAATGGAATGCAATAGGAAAACTGAATAATAAGAGATCTTTGTTTATTCTTTCTTTCCTCAATCCTATCCATATTCATACGGATAGAATTCTTATAATGATTTATCAACTATAACTCATGAATTAGTGTCTAATTATTTTTCGTACGAAAAGTATGGGTCGAAATATCTATTGAAACAACGAGTATTTTATTGAAGGATTAAGTTATTACTGAACTAAAAGAATTCTAAGTCTAATTAGAAAATAAAGGATGAGATCAATTCGGAAGCGCTTTTTTTTTTATTATGGCGGACGGAATTCCATTGGTCTAATTCGGGACTCTTCGATACATCTTTACTCTAATCTACACTACAAACATGCCGAGGTAATAATGAACCAGTCCTTAGATTTATTTGTGGCCATCGAGGAGCCGTATGAAGCTGAGGTCTCATGTGCGGTTCTGGAATAGCGATGGGAATAGTGATGTTATCATCGACTATGATTATCTAACAGTTCAAGTACAGTTGATATAGTTGAGGCACAGTCAAAATATGGGTTTTGGGGGTGGAATCTGTGGCGTCAACCTATAGGGTTTATAGTTTTTCTAATTTCTTCCCTAGCGGAATGTGAAAGATTACCTTTTGATTTACCAGAAGCAGAGGAGGAATTAGTAGCAGGTTATCAAACCGAATATTCAGGTATTAAATCTGGTTTATTTTACGTTGCTTCTTACCTAAATCTACTAGTTTCTTCATTATTTGTAACAGTTCTTTACTTGGGCGGGTGGAATTTCTCTATTCCGTACATATTCATTTCTGAACCTTTTGGAATAAATAAAACAGGTGGAGTCTTTGGAATGACAATTGGTATCCTTATTACATTAGCTAAAGCTTATTTGTTCCTGTTCATTCCTATCACAACAAGATGGACTTTACCTAGGATGAGAATGGACCAGCTATTAAACCTTGGGTGGAAATTTCTTTTACCTATTTCTCTAGGTAATCTATTATTAACAACTTCTTCCCAACTCGTTTCGCTATAACAAAATATGATATTCTAGATTCATAACCTATCTAGAGCAAGAGAAAGAAACATCAAACTATTCATGGATATCCACGATATGTTCCCTATGGTGACTGGGTTCATGAATTATGGTCAACAGACAATACGAGCTGCAAGGTATATTGGTCAAAGTTTCATGATTACCTTATCTCACGTGAATCGTTTACCTGTGACTATTCAATATCCTTATGAAAAGTCGATCACATCGGAGCGTTTTCGTGGTCGAATCCATTTTGAATTTGATAAATGCATTGCTTGTGAAGTATGTGTTCGGGTATGCCCCATAGATCTACCCGTTGTTCATTGGAGATTGGAAACGGATATTAGAAAGAAACGATTGCTTAATTATAGTATTGATTTTGGAATCTGTATATTTTGTGGTAATTGTGTCGAGTATTGTCCAACAAACTGTTTATCAATGACTGAAGAATATGAACTTTCTACTTATGATCGTCACGAATTGAATTATAATCAAATTGCTTTGGGCCGGTTACCAATGTCAGTAATTGGAGATTACACAATTCGAACAATTACGAATTCGACTCCAATCAAAATAATCAGGGGTAAACCTCTTGATTCAAAAACGATTACCAATTACTAAGATTCCGTTTTGATTTAAAGTAAAGGAGTGAGGCTTCTTTCATTTTGCTAGGTCAGTAAATAACTATTGATTGGTGAGAATCAAGGCTTGATTTTGATTTAGAATGGATTCATAGATCTGTGATGATTTCAAAATATCAAATTTCGAACTACTCTTTCAGATACAGTAGCGGGATTGATCCAATAACTGTATCTATATAAATCTACACCCCTTTAGGATTCAATTAGGAACGTATCATATACAAGAAAAAAATAAGGTAACCTCTTTTTTCTTGGGTCGGTTAGTAAGTTTATGAAATATTTCGATTTATTTATCTCTTTTTTTACACATAATGGATTTACCTGGACCAATACATGATATTCTTTTAGTATTTCTGGGATCAGGTCTTATATTAGGAGGTCTGGGGGTGGTCTTACTTACCAACCCAATTTATTCTGCTTTTTCATTGGGACTGGTTCTTGTTTGTATATCCTTATTCCATATTCCATCTAACTCCTATTTTGTAGCTGCTGCACAGCTCCTTATTTACGTAGGAGCTGTAAATGTTTTAATCCTATTTGCTGTGATGTTCATGAATGGTTCAGAATATTACAACGATTTCTATCTTTGGACCGTTGGGGATGGGGTCACTTCACTGGTTTGTACAAGTATTCTTTTTTCACTAATTACTACTATCTCGGATACGTCGTGGTACGGGATTGTTTGGACTACAAGATCAAATCAGATTATAGAGCAGGACCTAACAAGTAACGTTCAACAAATTGGGATTCATTTATCAACAGATTTTTACCTTCCATTTGAACTCATTTCTATAATTCTTTTAGTTGCTTTGATAGGTGCAATTGCTATGGCCCGGCAGTAAAGTAATTAAGTAATAAATACTTAGATCCAAAATAAAATAAATAAAGTCTTGTTTTGTTCTACGTTATCACATCCATTTTCCTTCAGTTCCATTTTCATATTCTATTGTTCATATATGAAATTGAAAGGGGTTTAGTTCGATCCATTACTAATACCTTACTTTGTTTCGTACTTAATTTATATTCTAATCAAATCGGTGAAATTTTTGTTCATATTGAAATGAATCAAAATTGATGAGGGGTTGGTCAATGATGACCGAACATGTACTTATTTTGAGTGCCTATTTATTTTCTATCGGTATTTATGGATTGATCACAAGTCGAAACATGGTTAGAGCACTTATGTGTCTTGAACTTATACTGAATGCGGTTAATATAAATCTCGTAACATTTTCTGATTTGTTTGATAGTCGTCAATTAAAAGGAGATATTTTATCGATTTTTGTTATAGCTATTGCAGCCGCTGAAGCAGCTATTGGGCCGGCTATTGTTTCATCGATCCATCGTAACAGAAAATCAACTCGTATCAATCAATCGAATTTGTTGAATAAATAGTATTAATGATATAAATAAAGACAGATATCCACAAAATATTCACTAATTTAGAACTAGCATGTATGATTCGTATGACCATGCTTGTTGAAACGTAAGAAATCAAAGTATCTTGGACCTTGCTCATGAACAGATCCAGAAATAGATTGATTATCAAAAAAGTTCTGGTAAACCACTGATTCGTCTGGCGTCTACAACATAATATATATAATTCAATTACTAATGAAGCCAGATCGAAAATTCATAAAGTTCAAAAAATTTATAGATCCAATGTCGCATTCAGTAAAGATTTATGATACATGTATAGGGTGTACTCAATGTGTACGAGCCTGCCCCACAGATGTATTGGAAATGATACCTTGGGACGGATGTAAAGCTAAACAAATTGCTTCTGCTCCAAGAACAGAGGACTGTGTAGGTTGTAAGAGATGTGAATCCGCTTGTCCAACAGATTTCTTGAGTGTTCGGGTTTACTTATGGCATGAGACAACTCGCAGCATGGGTCTAGCTTATTGATACGTTCTAGAAAAATCCACTTGAATCCATTTGATTCCTCTTTACCGACAAAAACCCGTACTCGAGAAATTATTCCGAGCGCGGGTTTTTCTGGTCAAAGTCTATCTTGTCTTTACCACGAGTTATTTTCCTTGGTTAACAATAATTGTTGTTTTGCCGATATCCGCGGGTTCGTCAATTTTCTTTCTCCCTCGTAGAGGGAATAAAAATAAGGTGGTTCGGTGGTATACTATTTGTATATGCTTATTAGAACTCCTTCTAACGACTTATGCGTTCTGTTATCATTTCCAATTGGACGATCCATTAATCCAATTAGAGGAGGCTTATAAATGGATAAATACTTTTGATTTTCACTGGAGACCGGGAATCGATGGACTTTCCATAGGACCCATTTTACTGACGGG